CTAGGGGATTAAATCCCGAGTTATTGCGAAGTAAAAAAACCGATGAGATTATGGAAGTAAATATTCTTGCATTTATTGCTACTGCGCTATTCATTCTAATTCCTACCGCCTTTCTACTTATCATTTATGTAAAAACAGTCAGTCAAAATGATTAATTCCTTTGAATGAAACTTTCCTTCTGAGTCCTTATCAAAAATTGACGAAGTCAAATAATGAAAAGGATTCCAATTTCACGTCTTAACTTAAATGAAATGAGCGGACTATAATTCTAAGAGATAGATAGTAAGAAAGAAATAGATCTTTTTTTCTACCATACTATCTATCTCTTAGTCTATAAAGTTGTAATCTAGAATAAAGATAAAGGCTTGAGTTTCTATAGATCAATCTACAATATTCTCTTCATATATGTGTATATTAATTCCATATATTGTATGGAATTGACATACCACCCAATTTGCTAGATCTATTTGTTCCGATCAATCTGAAATAATTCTTATCTTAAGATTTGAATCCCCTTCCTTTTACTAATAAGGAAGAGGAAACCTCACCTATTTTTAACGCCCGAACCGTGATATGAAATAAGTCGATAAAGCCTAAAGCGCCTTTTAAAAATTCAATTAGAAACCAAGCCGTAAATGCCCAATATGTGACTCGGCCCAGCTAAGATCTTATTAGTCCATAGTCTCTCGTTAGACAACCATGATCTCTATATCATTTCTCATAGAAAGTGCGTATACACTTAACAAAACGACTTCTTCTTTGAACAGTAATGAGGGAACGAAATAAAAAATAGTCCAGTTTTCCTCAGTATCCATCTATAAAGACAGTAAGAACTCATTCCATTGATTGAAATTTCGGAAGAATTTTAGGTTGGAATCAATTTCCAACTCTCTGAATCCTTTTCTTTTCAAAATACAAACACGGGAATCACTGAAATATCTCTTTGATTGAAAGAGTATGATTCATATCATAAATTACTCCATTGGAGTCCAATGGGATTCGAAATTCATAGATAGTTATTTTAAATAGTTCAAAACGCGTTGCAGAACACGCTATAAAACAGTTGATACGGTTTGATTCCTCAACTCAATTAGTAGTACTTCTAGAGCCCACTTCTTCCCCACACTACGAGTGAAAGGGAAAATGTAAAGACTACCATTAAAGCAGCCCAAGCGAGACTTACTATATCCATGTAAATTATGTCCCCTATCTCTATAAATACGAAGGAATTATTCCATTATTCCTCACTAATAATATATTCCTCACTAATAATAGTGGAATTAATGGCACAGAGTCAAAACGGGATTCTGACCGAACACTATTGAGAAACCAATCCAATAAATAGATTATGATTTCAAATTGGGAAAGATTAAACACAAGCAAAATACGTAGTAACATCCCACGGGAATGGGAACATGTAGGAATAATAAGGCCTGTTTTTTTGTTTTGTTGACCATCGTAAGTAAAAACAGTAAAGGGAGAAATCTCTAAAAAAAGAGAAATCACTATCTATTACAGACCTCTATTTCTCCATTTGATCTAATCCGGTACCCCCCTTCCCAATTATTGCTGTGAAACAGGGGGCTTGACTAGGGGTTGCCGAAAAGAAATTCTTTCTTTTTGCCCCTTTTCTATAAAAGAAAATTATCCATCCAATCTAATAATACCCGAGCACTCAGAGATTCTGGCGAGTGCGTCGTATATAAAGCAACTTCCACCCCTTTCCAAAACTCTTAATTGAATCTGATTTCATATCAGGCTCTACAATCTGATTCAAGATCCAGTCATTAGACACTCCCTTAGTAATAGAAGGGAATCATGAAGTCTTGAGAGCCCCTGTACCAGTATATTTTACTATTTCCTTGAATTCGAGATGCAAACGAGGATTCACAATCTTTTTGTTTAGAAAAGATTCAGACCACATGCTTAGAATCAAACAAAAAGGTCTTAACAGCCTGTTCCCTCTGCTTCTACCGGGGGAGAATTCTGCGAGTTATATCGGTAGAACCGAAGCGAACAAGAGATTTCGAGTTTTTTGTTGATCAGGCGACACCCGGATTTGAACTGGGGAAAAAGGATTTGCAGTCCCCCGCCTTACCACTCGGCCATGCCGCCAAACTGATACTGAAAATTTTCCCGGATTACTGAAACTTGCACTTTGACTCCTGCTTTCCTTAATCCTTTTCATAAAAGAAAGACCCCTTTTTGATTGGATTTGATCCACCCCTTCGATTAATTGTATAGCATCTGAAACTCCACAATGCTAAAAACATTCCCTGGATTTTCAGCCAACAAACTTGAACCGTTAACTATTGACTGTTTAGTTCGAATTCATGAACGATTTGGGAGTTGAATCTCAAATTGCGTTTTCCTAATGACATAAGAAAATACAAATGGAGACAGAACTTATTAGTATTGATTTTTTCAATCAAAAAATTCTTTTCAATTTCAATTATAACAAAACATATGAGTATATGTAAACCCCAGAACATAAATTGTT